TTATGTAACACGATGGGATTATTTAGCTACTATGTTTACAGAAGCAATAACGGTAAATGCACCTGAATTATTGGAGAATATTCAAATACCCAAAAGAGCCAGCTATATTAGAGTAATTATGTTAGAATTGAGCCGTATAGCTTCTCATTTGTTATGGCTTGGACCTTTTATGGCGGATCTTGGGGCACAGACTCCTTTTTTCTACATTTTTAGAGAGAGAGAATTGATATATGATCTATTTGAAGCTGCTACAGGTATGCGAATGATGCATAATTACTTTCGCATCGGAGGGGTAGCTGCCGATCTCCCTTATGGATGGATGGATAAATGTTTAGATTTCTGTGATTATTTTTTACAAGGAGTTGTTGAATATCAACAACTTATTACAAAGAATCCTATTTTTTTAGAACGAGTCGAAGGAGTCGGTTTCATTAGCGGAGAAGATGCAGTAAATTGGGGCTTATCGGGACCAATGTTACGAGCTTCTGGAATACAATGGGATCTTCGTAAAATTGATCCTTATGAGTCTTACAATCAATTCGATTGGAAAGTCCAATGGCAAAAAGAAGGAGATTCGTTAGCTCGCTATTTAGTACGAGTCAGTGAAATGAGGGAATCCATAAAAATTATTCAACAAGCTGTAGAGAAAATTCCTGGAGGACCTTATGAGAATTTAGAAGCCCGACGCTTTAAGAAAGTAAAGAATCCCGAATGGAATGATTTTGAATATCGATTTCTTGGTAAAAAACCTTCACCCAATTTTGAATTATCAAAGCAAGAACTTTATGTAAGAGTAGAAGCTCCAAAAGGCGAATTAGGAATTTATCTGGTAGGAGATGATAGTCTTTTCCCCTGGAGATGGAAAATTCGTCCACCGGGTTTTATTAATTTGCAAATTCTTCCTCAGCTAGTTAAAAAAATGAAATTGGCTGATATCATGACAATATTAGGTAGTATAGATATCATTATGGGGGAAGTTGATCGTTGAAATGATAATAGATAGGGTAGAGGTAGAAACTATCAATTCTTTTTCGAAATCGGAATTATTAAAAGAAATCTACGGACTTATATGGATTCTACCCATTTTAGCCCTCCTACTGGGAATCACAATAGAAGTACTCGTAATTGTGTGGTTAGAAAGAGAAATATCTGCATCGATACAACAACGTATTGGTCCTGAATATGCTGGCCCCCTGGGACTGCTTCAAGCTATAGCAGATGGAACTAAACTACTTTTAAAAGAGGATATCCTCCCATCCCGAGGAGATATTCCTTTATTTACTATTGGTCCCTCTATAGCAGTCATATCCATTTTATTAAGTTTTTTAGTTATCCCTTTGGGATATCGTTTTGTTTTAGCTGATCTTAGTATTGGTGTTTTTTTATGGATTGCGATTTCAAGTATTGCTCCTATTGGCCTTCTCATGGCAGGATATAGCTCAAATAATAAATATTCTTTTTCAGGCGGTCTACGAGCGGCTGCTCAATCTATTAGTTATGAAATACCATTAACTTTTTGTGTACTAGCAATATCTCTACGTGTGATTCGTTAAAATAGGATCTTTTTCCTCTAAAATAAATTGAATGCTTATCTTCCTTTGCTTATTCTGTATTTGTGTTGGTAAGTTAAACTCGATAGCTATATGAGTGAAACAAAACAGCTTATTAATTTGTAGTAAAAATAAAAAATCTCATTTCCTACGTACAAGAAAAAAGTTCAAGTAAACATAAGGAGTGTAAACTCTTTACCCCAAGGTTGAGATTGTTTGATTAGTCATCATATCTTGAAGCGGGCAAGAATAAAGGATTCGCGGTATGGAATTCCATTACTAGAATATTTTGAGTTATTACTATATATAATTTAAACTTATAACCATAAGGCAATCCATCAAAAGTTAGTGAGGGATTAGGAACACTAAAATACATACAGGATTAGTAATGAGAGAATCTAAATCATTAGACATTTTTCCTCATAAAAGGAATCGTAATAAGGACTTGAGATTGGTAGAAATGATCAAGCAGTACTTTCTTCAGATTCCGGTCTAGAGTATGTTCCCATTCACTTGTTAAGGAAATGGCTATCAAGAACGAATTAACCCTTTATTCCTTTTTTTAAGTATACCCCTCCCGGGGAAAGAAGAATAGGACAAAAGATATGGAATACAATACAAAAAAGGATCTTTATTTATTCTTTCCTTCCCTTATCCCTATTCATACAGAATTCCTTATGAACTAATGCCCAATTCTTTCCATTTACTAATTGCTATAACGAGTGATTTATTCCAATATTAAGTTATTACCGAATAAAGAAAAATTTTATTATATAAAGGATGAGATCAATTCGGAAGCGCTTTTTTGTTATTCTAGCAGACGTAATTGCTTTGGTCTAATTTTGGGCTTTCCAATCAATTTTATCTTACCTAATTTTATCTATGCCCAGGGGATAATACCGAAACGAAACAATCCTTTCCTTTTTTCTGATCATAGAGGAGCCGTATGAAGCTAAGGTTTCATGTACGGTTTTGGAATAGCGGTGGGAACTGTGATGTTATCATCGACTATGATTATCTAATAGTTCAAGTACAGTTGATATAGTTGAAGCACAGTCCAAATATGGTTTTTTTGGATGGAATCTTTGGCGTCAGCCTATAGGTTTTCTAGTTTTTCTAATTTCTTCTTTGGCAGAATGTGAAAGATTACCCTTTGATTTACCAGAAGCAGAAGAAGAATTAGTAGCAGGTTATCAAACCGAATATTCTGGTATTAAATATGGTTTATTTTATCTTGTTTCTTACCTAAATTTATTAGTTTCCTCTTTATTTGTAACTGTTCTATACTTAGGCGGGTGGAATTTCTCTATTCCCTATATATCCTTTTTTGGATTTTTCCAAATGAATCAAATAATTGGAATTTTTGAAATGGTAATAGGTATCTTTATTACATTAACTAAAGCTTATTTATTTCTCTTCATTTCTATCACAATAAGATGGACTTTACCCAGGATGAGAATGGATCAGTTATTAAATCTTGGATGGAAATTTCTTTTACCTATTTCTCTGGGCAATCTCTTATTAACAACTTCTTCCCAACTAGTTTCACTATAAAATAAGAATAAAATAACAGTAAGAATATTTTCAACACAAAAGTTCTCTCAAACAAGAGAAAGAAACATACCTTTTTCATATATAATATATATTTAGAATATGTTCCCTATGCTAACTGGGTTCATTAGTTATGGTCAACAAACAATACGCGCCGCAAGATACATTGGTCAAGGTTTCATAATTACCTTATCCCACACAAATCGTTTACCTATAACGATTCACTACCCTTATGAAAAATCAATTACATCGGAGCGTTTCCGGGGGCGAATACACTTTGAATTTGATAAATGCATTGCTTGTGAAGTATGTGTTCGCGTATGCCCAATAGATCTACCCCTTGTGGATTGGAGATTTGAAAAGGATATTAAAAGAAAACAATTGCTTAATTATAGTATTGATTTCGGGGTTTGTATATTTTGTGGTAACTGTGTTGAATACTGTCCCACAAATTGTTTATCAATGACTGAAGAATATGAACTTTCTACTTATGATCGTCATGAATTGAATTACAATCAAATTGCTTTGAGTCGGTTACCAATCTCCATAATGGGAGATTACACAATTCAAACAGTTAGGAATTCGCCTCAAAGTAAAATAGACAAAGAAAAATCTTGGAATTCAAGAACGATTACGGATTACTAGGTATTAGGTTTTTTTTATTATAAAAATCCATTTTTACTAACTCTAACGAAAAAAGAATAACTACTGCTTAACAACTTATTATGCATATACAAAAAAATATCCTAATACCTTTTTCCTTCCTTGAATCTTTTAGTTTTAGTCAGTTCATGAAAAATTTTATACTAGAAATTTCTTCTTATCCATAATGGATTTACCTGGACCAATACATGAGATTCTTGTGCTATTTGGGGGATTTGTTCTTCTACTAGGAGGTCTAGGAGTAGTATTACTTACCAACCCAATTTATTCTGCCTTTTCGCTGGGATTAGTTCTTGTTTGTATATCCTTATTCTATTTTTTATTAAATTCCTACTTTGTAGCTGTCGCACAACTTCTTATTTATGTGGGAGCCATAAATGTCTTGATCATATTTGCTGTAATGTTTGTAAACGGCTCAGAGTGGTCTAAAGATAAGAATTATTGGACTATTGGAGATGGGTTTACTTTACTCCTTTGTATAACTATTCCTTTTTCACTAATGACTACTATCCCAGATACGTCGTGGTATGGAATTCTTTGGACTACAAGATCAAACCAAATAGTAGAACAGGGTCTCATAAATAACGTTCAACAAATTGGGATTCATTTAGCAACCGATTTTTATCTTCCGTTTGAACTCATTTCCCTAATTCTTCTAGTTTCTTTAATAGGTGCAATTACTATGGCTCGACAATAAGAAATACTTAGAATGAGTCAAAATTCTTAGAATTTCAAATATAAAATAAATAACTAAAGAATCACAATTTTGATTTAGTAAAACCCATCTACTGCCAACACAACAAATACCTTCTTTTCTCTTTTGTTGCGTAATTGTTCTATTCTAATTAATTGAATCGGTTCAATTCTTGTCCTCATATTGAAATGAATCGAGATTGATAAGGAGTTAGTTAATGATGTTTGAGCATGTACTTTTTTTGAGTGTCTATTTATTTTCGATTGGTATCTATGGATTGATCACAAGCCGAAACATGGTTAGAGCTCTAATATGTCTTGAACTTATACTGAATTCAATTAATCTAAATCTCGTAACATTTTCTGATCTATTTGATAGTCGCCAATTAAAAGGAGACATTTTCGCAATTTTTGTTATAGCCCTTGCGGCTGCTGAAGCAGCTATTGGACTATCCATTCTTTCTTCCATCCATCGTAACAGGAAATCAACTCGTATCAATCAATCCAATTTTTTGAATAATTAGACATAGAATCCTCTAAACAAAGGCGCATATATAATAATAAGAAACATTAAGATGAATAGAAATCTAATCTTATTTTCTTATTAGTGTTTAATAATATCCATTCTATTTTTTGAGTAGGTTATTTCAGAGTATTGTTTTTTACTTATTGAATATTGCATTTTTGCAATTCATTGATATTGCAATTTGAATATTGCAATAATTTATATTGAAAAGATGATAACCAATTTATTGGTTAATTCAAATTAGTATGTAGAATTCGTATAATTATGAGTGTTGAAGCCTTAAATTAAAGTCTCTTGGCTCTTTTCACGCTTTCTCACAAACGGATTACGAAATATATTGCATTGTTTGTTAAAGTTTGGATAAACCATTGCTTCGTCTGGTATCTACAATACATCCAATTTATATAGTACTTATTTCATTTTTACCAGATCGAAAATTTTTATATTGAAAACGCAAATTTAGAGATCCAATGTCACATTCTGTAAAAATTTATGATACATGTATAGGATGCACTCAATGTGTACGAGCTTGCCCAACAGATGTATTAGAAATGATACCTTGGGATGGATGTAAAGCCAAGCAAATTGCTTCCGCGCCGAGAACCGAAGATTGTGTGGGTTGTAAGAGATGCGAATCCGCCTGCCCAACTGATTTTTTAAGTGTCCGCGTTTATTTAGGGCCTGAAACAACCCGCAGCATGGCTCTATCTTATTGATACGTTACAAAAAACTCCACTTGAATCGTCTGATTCCTCTTTACCGAAGAAGCCTGTGCTCGAAATAATCGAGCATGGGCTTTTCTGGTCAAAACGTATCTTGTCTTTATTACTTTATCATGAGTTATTTTCCTTGGTTAACAATACTTGTTGTTTTGCCGATATTTGCAGGTTCATTAATTTTCTTTTTACCTCATAAAGGAAATAAAATAGTTAGGTGGTATACTATAGCTATTTGTTTATTAGAATTCCTTCTAATGACTTATGCATTCTGTTATCATTTCCAATTGGAGGATCCCTTAATGCAATTAAAGGAGGATTCTAAATGGATAGATGTTTTCGATTTCCACTGGAGATTGGGAATCGATGGGCTTTCATTAGGATCTATTTTATTGACAGGATTTATCACTACTTTAGCTACTTTAGCGGCTTGGCCGATTACTCGGAATTCGCAATTATTCTATTTCCTGATGCTAGCAATGTATAGCGGTCAAGTAGGATTATTTTCTTCACGAGACCTTTTACTTTTTTTTATCATGTGGGAGTTAGAATTAATTCCTGTTTACTTACTTTTATCCATGTGGGGGGGGAAGAGGCGTCTGTATTCAGCTACCAAGTTTATTTTGTATACTGCAGGCGGTTCCATTTTTTTCTTAATTGGAGTTCTGGGTATGGGATTATATGGTTCCAATGAACCCGGATTAGATTTAGAAAAATTGATTAATCAATCATACCCTACAACATTGGAAATACTACTGTATTTTGGCTTCCTTATTGCTTATGCTGTCAAATTGCCAATAATACCTTTACATACGTGGTTACCAGATACCCATGGGGAAGCGCATTACAGTACATGTATGCTTTTAGCCGGAATTCTATTAAAGATGGGAGCATACGGATTGATTCGGGTCAATATGGAATTGTTACCACATGCTCATTATCTATTTTCCCCCTGGTTGGTAATAATAGGAGCGGTGCAAATAATCTATGCAGCTTCAACTTCTCTTGGTCAACGAAATTTCAAAAAAAGAATAGCCTACTCCTCCGTATCTCACATGGGTTTCATAATTATAGGCATTGGTTCCATAACCAACATTGGACTAAATGGAGCTATTTTACAAATATTATCCCATGGATTTATTGGTGCTACACTTTTTTTCTTGGCGGGAACAGCTTGTGATAGAATGCGTCTTGTTTATCTTGAAGAACTCGGGGGAATATCTATCCCAATGCCAAAAATTTTTACCATGTTTAGTAGCTTTTCAATGGCTTCTCTTGCCTTGCCGGGAATGAGCGGTTTTGTTGCAGAATTAGTAGTATTTTTTGGACTAATTACTAGTCCTAAATTTATGTTAATGCCAAAAATGCTAATTACTTTTGTAATGGCAATAGGAATGATATTAACTCCTATTTATTTATTATCTATGTTACGCCAGATGTTCTATGGATACAAGCTATTTCATGTTCCAAACAAAAATTTTGTAGATTCTGGACCACGGGAACTCTTTCTTTTAATCTGTATCTTTTTACCAGTAATAGGAATTGGTATTTATCCAGATTTAGTTCTCTCGCTATCCGTTGATAGGGTAGAGGTTCTATTATCCAATTATTATACTAAATAGGATTTTCTTTTTTTAACCAGTCCGCTCTATATTCCAGATTCCAGAGTGGAAAAATAAAAAATTCAGAAAAAAGTAAAAAAGTATAATTAGATCTATCTCGAATTTTTGAGAACCCCTTGAACGTCTTTTCAAAGGGTTCTCAAATCAAACAAAAAAAAACCTGAAGGTTTTATGTTATGTAATGTTAATTATTTAGATGATAATGTAAATGAACCATAACTATGTAAACCTATTCCTAACAGATTGATACCAAAATAGCAGATCCAAATTATAAGAAATCCTATCGAAGCTACAAGTGCGGAATTCGTACCCTTCCAATTTTGATTTGTTCTACTATGTAAATATATTGCAAATATGGTCCAGGTAATAAATGCCCAGGTTTCCTTAGGATCCCAATTCCAATAGGATCCCCATGCCTCATTAGCCCATACTGCTCCACAAAGAATACCCACGGTTAAAAGAGTAAACCCTAGACTAATGACACGATAACTCCAAGAATCCAAACGCTCAGTTAATTGATATTTGTAATAATTTGTAAATACGGGAAAAGAGTAAATTTCAATCTCACTAAAGAAAAATGTTTTAAGAAAAACATTTTTCTTTAGTGAAAAGAAATCGAAATTCTTTCGAAATCTAATGATTAGAAGAGCGGCGGATAATAAGGATCCGCACAAAAGAGTTGCATAGCTTAGCAGCATCATACTGACATGCATCATTAACCACTGAGATTGTAGAGCAGGCACTAGTATTGTGGATTGATGCATTTCAGTTAAAAGACCCGATGTGGCAAAACCTTGCGTTAAGATAGTACTTGGCGTAGTTATTGTGCTTAAATCATTTTGCGAGTTCTGTATCTTAGGAATAGTATGAAGAATATACAGAGTCCATGAAAGAAAGATCAATGACTCATATAAATTACTTAATGGAAAATGTCCCGAATAAACCCAACGAGAGACTAAAAATCCTGTTATAGAGAAAAAAGTGGCTATCATTCCTTTTTCTGACGAATTACGTAATCCCCTAAGTTCACGAACTAATAAGGTTATCAAATGAATCGTAATCACAATTGAAATAGTTGAGAAAGAGATATGAGTTAGTATATGTTCTAAAGTTGCAAATAGCATAACGATAAGGTCCCGTTACAAAATTGGAAATTTCGAATTGAATCCATTTTCTAATTTATTGTATTCTTTTTCGAGAATGCCGCCACTCGGATTCGAACCGAGATGCTTGAGCACTGCTTCCTAAGAGCAGCGTGTCTACCAATTTCACCATGGCGGCTAATTTAAAATAATAGTTAACTTAAAAGAATAATAGTTATTTTATCGTGAATCGTCGAGACTGGGAGAGGCCATAGAATTTAGGAACATTAGAAGTTCATCATTAACTACAATGAAATCAATTTTGTATTTTAGAAAAATTTATAGAATGAAAACCTTTACACTCTTATTAATATGATGTACCAGTCCTAAACCCATTTATATGGGAATTTTGGATAAGATTAGGTAGAGGTTGTAAGTCCTATTGCAAGAATAGTCCACTTTTTTTTTATAATAGAATCCTCGTAAAAACGAGGATTCTATTATAAAAAAAAGTTCTTTGATAGGATAAAGAATTCTGAGGACACAATATACCAAAAACTTTAGTTCTATATAATGATAATGGAGAGATTCGTTCTAAGAATATTGTACCGAGGAATTCGACACATAAAAGTACATTTATTGATTAATCCGAATTATTCATTCATATTAAATAATTGGAATTTCTTTTAGATAGTTCAATTCAGATTATTTTTAAATCTTATTATTTGTTTGCTTGTTGTCCAGAAAAACCTTTTGGTTTTGGATGCTCGTTGCCCCTAGAAAATGATTTGGATTTTGCTAAAGAATAGGATTGTACTATGGAAAAATAAGTCTTTTTTTTCCAAAGATTTTTACGAATACGCTTTTTTGACATCGAAGTACGTTTTTTTGGAACTGCCATTCAAAAAGGGAATTACTTTTTTCTAGTTGTATGTGAAAGACATCTATTGTCGCAAATCAATCCTTCTTTCTGTTTTTTCTTAGTATTTATACTTAGATACTGAAAGATACTGAAATGATACTGAAAGATACTGAAATTCAAAATTTTTCTTTAGTTCATTTTGTCTAATGTGCATAAGACAAGAGTTTTTTAAGATTTTCTATTTAAATTAAATCAATTTATATATCAAATATACTCCATATATAAATATATGGTATGGTGGATAAGCCCTCATATAAAAAGGGGAGATAAAAAGAAGGTAAAATTCAATTAAAATAGTTAATTAAGTTCAGAAGGCTATTCCATAATTGAATTCCAATAAAAAAAATACTTAGTCTCTTAAACAAGACATTCTAAAACTTAGAGAATTCTAGTAATTAGGATTTCCTTTTATTTTATATGAAATAAGCAATATTCGAGAATTTCCTATAAATATAGGTTTTTTTTGGAATTCTATCAATCAATTACGAAACAAGAGAGCTCTTTTATTTTAATAGAAAGAAATACAAAAATGATTAGAAAGTAAAATGATTAAATCTTTTTTTTGTATTTTAATAAATATTTTTTTTACTAATATTTACTAATTTTGAATTTAAGCAACTAAACCCATTCTTAATTTTGGAATATTTTAATGAGATAAATTTGAAAAATCCAGAATTTCAGTATTTTTTCTTTTTCTTATTTTGTTTTTTGAATTCTTTTAGAAAGAGATAATAATAGGTTTGGTGAATCGGAAACAATTTTATTTTATAGAAAAATTGAACTATAAATTTAAACTAAAAATTGCTATTTCTTTTCTTATGGAACATACATATCAATATGCCTGGATAATTCCTCTTCTCCCACTTCCAGTTATTATGTCAATGGGATTTGGACTTTTTCTTATTCCCACAGCAACAAAAAATCTTCGTCGCATATGGGCTTTTCCTAGTATTTTACTCTTAAGTATAGCTATGGTATTCTCACTTTACCTGTCTATTCAACAAATAAATGGAAGTTCTATCTATCAATATCTATGGTCTTGGACCATCAATAATGATTTTTCCTTAGAATTTGGATACTTGGTCGACCCCCTTACGTCTATTATGTTAATACTAATTACTACTGTAGGAATCTTAGTTCTTATTTATAGTGACGATTATATGTCTCACGATGAAGGATATTTGAGATTTTTTGTTTATATAAGTTTTTTTAATACTTCCATGTTGGGATTGGTTACTAGTTCTAATTTGATACAAATTTATTTTTTTTGGGAACTTGTAGGAATGTGTTCCTATTTATTGATAGGCTTTTGGTTTACGCGGCCAATTGCAGCGAGTGCTTGTCAAAAAGCTTTTGTAACTAATCGTGTAGGGGATTTTGGTCTGTTATTAGGAATTTTAGGTTTTTTTTGGATAACGGGTAGTTTGGAGTTTCGGGATTTGTTCAAAATAGCTAATAACTGGATTCCTAATAATGGGATTAATTCCTTACTTACTACTTTGTGTGCTTTTTTATTATTCCTTGGTGCAGTTGCAAAATCCGCACAATTTCCTCTTCACGTATGGTTACCTGATGCTATGGAAGGACCCACTCCCATTTCGGCTCTTATACACGCAGCAACTATGGTTGCTGCGGGGATTTTTCTTCTAGCTAGACTTCTTCCTCTTTTCATATCCCTACCCTTGATAATGAGTTTCATTTCTTTAGTAGGTACAATAACACTCTTCTTAGGAGCCACTTTAGCTCTTGCTCAGAGAGATATTAAAAGAAGTTTAGCCTATTCTACAATGTCTCAATTGGGTTATATGATGTTAGCTATAGGTATAGGTTCTTATCAAGCTGCTTTATTCCATTTGATCACTCATGCTTATTCGAAAGCTTTATTGTTCTTAGGATCCGGATCCGTTATTCATTCAATGGAACCTCTTGTTGGATATTCACCAGATAAAAGTCAGAATATGGTTCTTATGGGTGGTTTAAGAAAATACGTTCCAATTACAAGAACTACTTTTTTATGTGGTACACTTTCTCTTTGTGGTATTCCACCTCTTGCTTGCTTCTGGTCCAAAGATGAAATCCTTAGTAATAGTTGGTTGTATTCACCCTATTTTGGAATAATAGCCTCTTTTACAGCAGGATTAACTGCATTTTATATGTTTCGAATATATTTACTTACTTTTGATGGGTATTTGCGTGTTCATTTTCAAAATTACAGTAGTACTAAAGAAGGTTCGTTGTATTCAATATCCTTATGGGGGAAAAGTATATCCAAAGGAGTCAATAGGGATTTTGTTTTATCAACAATGAAGAGTGGAGTTTCTTTTTTTTCACAAAATATACCCCAAATTCCTGCTAATACAAGAAATAAAATAGGATCCTTTAGTACTCTCCTTGGGGCTAAAAAAACCTTTGTCTATCCTCATGAAACGGGAAATACTATGCTATTTCCTCTTCTTATATTACTACTTTTTACTTTGTTCATTGGATCCATAGGAATCCATTTTGATAATGGAGTAAAAGATAATAGAATATTGGAGTTAACCATATTATCAAAGTGGCTAACTCCTTCAATAAACTTGTTCCAGGAAAATTCAAATTCTTCCATAAATTCATATGAATTTCTCACTAATGCAATTTCTTCTGTAAGTTTAGCAATTTTTGGTCTATTCATAGCATATATCTTTTATGGATCTGCTTATTCTTTTTTTCAGAATTTAAATTTTATAAATTCCCTTGTAAAAAAGAATCCAAAAAAGAGCTTTTTGGATGAAGTTAAAAAAAAGATATACAGCTGGTCATATAATCGTGGTTATATAGATTTTTTCTATACTAGGGTTTTTATCCTAGGTATAAGAAGATTAGCCGAAATAACGCATTTTTTTGATAAAGGTGTCATTGATGGAATTACCAATGGAGTAGGTCTTGCTGGTTTTTGTATAGGAGAGGAAATCAAATATGTAGGGGGAGGGCGAATATCGTCTTATCTATTCTTTTTTTTATGTTATGTATCCTTGTTCTTATTCTTTATTCCATGAATTCCTCAAAACGAGGCTCATCAAAATGCAAAATCTAAGACTACTATAAGACTACTAATAAGAAAAAAATTCGAACGATTAAATTACTTCTCCCGAATATCCAACTGACTTATTAATTTCTTATAACGTACTCTATTTTT